TTTCATTCAATGAATCACGCTTTTTTTAAAGCATTACTACTCTTGAGTGCAGGTCCGGTGATTCATGCCATGTCGGATGAGCAAGATATGCGGAAGATGGGGGGGCTTGCCTCCTCGTTCCCTTTCACCTATGCCATGATGCTCATGGGCAGCTTATCTCTAATTGGATCTCCTTTTCTAACTGGATTTTATTCCAAAGATGTGATCTTAGAGCTCGCTTACACGTCATATACCATCAGTGGGAACTTTGCTTTCTGGTTGGGAAGTGTCTCTGTCCTTTTCACTTCTTATTACTCTTTTCGTTCACTTTTTCTAACATTTCTAGTACCAACTAATTCATTCGGGCGAGACATCGTCAGATGTCATGATGCGCCCATTCCTATGGCCATTCCTTCAATACTTCTGGCTCTCGGGAGTCCCTTTGTAGGATACTTGGCCAAAGTGTGACCCGTTAGCCCATAAGTCCGTACTGTGACGAAGCGGCTGTTGCTCACCCGACACGATCGTACGAGGTCACAATTCACCCAACACGAGAATCCGGGGTGAACAAGAATTGGGGATCGGATGCGGGCGAAATTCCCGCCAATGACTGAGATGTTCAGTCGACTCCCTCCCCCTTTGTAGGGGGGCCGGACCCCTACGAGTGAGCAGAAAAGGGAGGAGGAAAGAGGCCCTGGTGAACCGTCATAATAAGTGAACAAGTGTAAGCTTCGCTGCCCGACAGTATGAAGTACTGACCACACCGAGGGACAGGCCCTGAAGCGAAGGACGGGAACGAGCGGAAGAAATGTGTTCCAATTTCTGGCCTTGCACCGACCATCCAATGGACCATGGACTAAACGGCCACTGCCTGAAATTCAAGGACTATGTCCAGGGGACCGCCGCCCCCCCCACACAAGGTACATCTTGCGCCTATGGGCCGCTATAATTATCCAAGAAGACACTCGAAACTGGAAGGATAACCCACCCGGTGGACTGCCGAGCGTCCTACGACACAGGAGCGGGATTCTCTATCAAGCCAAGGCCGTGGGTTGGATGGCCAAGAGGGCCCACTTGGAGACTTGGGATCTAAGCAGGAAATGCGAAGGTAGCTTGCTTAAAGCCGGCCGGCCGATAGGCGAAGGAGAAGAAAAACGTTCAGTTCTGATCTTAGTAGGCTCAACATAGGGAATACCCTCACCCTGGGAACCGGGGGCCTGGCCATCCACTTCTTTTTTCTTCGGTAGATAATGGGCTAAGTAGCCCACCTCTTGAGTTTTGAGTAGTGCCTACTTGCTTGTTGGCTCTAATGAACGTAGGCTTGCTCCGCACTTGCTCGCTCCGAAGAAGAGAAGGCTCGCTCCGAAGTGGAGAAGAGTCGTCACTCTACGCTCGTAGGCCTGGCTTGAGTCTCCGGTAAGGCAGTCAAAGAACGAAGAAGGAAGTCCGTGTTGTGAGTAGCGACTTTGATAGCTTTTCTTAGTCCGATAGTACTGCAACGATTAGTACGGAGTCATCCTTCGAATGATCTGTCAGGCGAGTGGAAGGATCCCAAGAGAAGCACGAGTGGAACGGCTAACGTTTCCGTTAGCAGCTGTAGTCGGACTAGCCTTCCAAGCCTGAACGTCATTGAGAAATTTGACGGTCGACGGCATATTTTGAAGAAAGGTGATGCAATATGGAAGGGTGGAAACTGATTTGAGAGTAACGACAGGATGAATTAAATGAGGGTCGGTGTATAGATAGGACCTCGCCGTCTTCGTTTAAGAAGTAAGCTAGCCGATCAAAGAAGAAAAAGCCCTTTCCAAAAAGACTAATGAAAGGTTCAATATCAGGCTCGTCTGGTAGGTCCGCCGTTGAAGGCGATGGAAAAGCATGCGAAGCCAGCAAAGAAACTTACCAAGCGAACGAAGAAAACCAGAACTCCGCGAGGATTCGAGTGAGCTACCTTATGAACAGGAGCATCACTCTGAAGTCAGTATCGAGTGTAATCAGTTTTCTATCCAGCATAAAGGATAGGATAGCAATAGCTGCTTTTTTCGAATCAAACTACAGGGCGATCGTCAGATGGTTGGCTCTGTCTTCAGGTGCTCTTCTGTCTTCAGGTGGCTACTGCTTAGTTAGCTCTGTATTGAGTCTGTAGTTCTGTCTTGCTTTTTTTGCCTACCCCATGCCTATGCAACAGAGAAGAGAACAGCAACTACTGTGCTGTGCCCTACCTGAGAGACAACAGCTATGCCCTACCACTGCTACGGAACTGCCTGACGTACAGCTAGGAAAGTCAGAACAGAAACTGGTTTCCTACCGTACCGAAAAAAGAGAGGTAGATTCGGGAAGACAGAACTCGTCAGTCAACCTGAAGAACAACTAGCTTTTAGTTGTTGCTAATCGAAAGCCCTCAGAAGAACTCCTTCGTCGAAGGGTAAGCGGATCCATCTACAGACCTACTATCCAAAGACCGTCAATAGGGTTGGTTAGCTACTCTACAGAAGGTAGGCTCACCTACGTCAAGACAAAAGGAAGATGACGTAGGTGTCAGTGAGCAACAAGCTCAAAGAGAGCCAACCTAGTCTTTACAAGGTCTTGCTTATCGACAATCCCACTAAGGCACCTATCTATACCTATAAGCCAACCAACTAAGAAAAGAAAGGTACCTTTGTAGTGGAGCTCAACGCTTAGAAGTGCAGAAGTCAAGCACCTTCTCTTGAGCCTCTTGAGGAAGTATGATTGAGGAACTACTCCTAGCTAGCTCTACTCGAGGGAGCTGCTAATTATTGCTTCCTTTAAAGGTGGGTCGAAGAAAAAGTGAATGAAATAAGCTGCTCATCGCCGACAGCTAGGAAATGCAGGACGGCGCTCAGATCAAAAAAACTGAGGGGCCCACCGCGGACACCATTGATGCGGATCCAGACGTAGGGGGAGATAGCTAAAGAACCCATCCCGATTCCTAACCTACGATTCCTTATCCCATAACGACGGAGGTTTAACGAATCCCCGGGAGAGAGAGGGGAATGAGTCAGGCTTTTTCTTCTTTGATCGGCTAGCTTACTTCTTAAACGAAGACGGCGAGGTCCTATCTATACACCGACCCTCATTTAATTCATCCTGTCGTTACTCTCAAATCATCTATAGATAGATAGTCGCACAAAACAACATCTTTCTCTGGACTGGAAACCCACTCCTGTTTTGTCCTATACCTTTCGTACACAAGGTCTCCGGATTTCCTTGAGGAATCTCCGTCGCCTCTTGGACCCACGAAGACTTGACTTTCATCTATGTCTTCAAAGCCTTTGTTTCGGAAGCCGAGAAAGAAATGCGGAAGCCTTTGCTCATCCGGCCGCAGCTCCGTTTAGATGTCCATTTGCTTTTTCTTTGCTGATCATTGCGTTTACCAAGGTCCTGTATTGACTCAGGAGTGAAGCATATCTGACCGAGAAAAAATGCTCCGATCAATTGCTTGACTCCACTTCATACGGCTCCTCAATGGTCACGAAGAAAGATAAGGTATGCTTCGGTATGGAATCGGCATACCATAGGCAACAAAAAGAAAGATGAAGCAAAATGCTCATAAGTGAACTAGACCAGTGGGATTCTGTCCGCGATCAGATAATAACAAAGAAAAAGTCCATCTCATCCTTTATCCTTTTTGCTTAGTACAGTAATAACTCGTTCCATAAGATACAATGAATAGTCAATCCATTTTTCCTTCCTGTTCTTCTCTTCTTTCTCAGAAGGACTATACTATATAAATAAAGGATTACTTCGTTCCTGATAGTTCTTTTTCAATCAGTGGATAGGAGCTATACTCTGGATCGGGATCACGGGGAAGTACTTTTTTCTCATTTCTACCACATCACATTATGACTCCTTTGATTTTGATGTAATGTCAAAATATCCGTTTGGATACGTTACATTATCTCCATTACTAATCTTTTGTGTACCTTGGTGTTCCTAACCGTCCACTCAGTTTTGGTTGATCCTCGGTATGATAATAAATACAAGAGTCAAAATTCCATACAGTTTCTCTTTTGGGCCCGCTTCAAGTCCTGATGGCTAATCGATACTTGGGGTAAACAGCTTCCGCTGCTTATGTTTAGCTCCACTTTACTCTCGTACGTAGGTAATGAGACTCGATCTTCTTACTGCGAATTCATAAGCTGTTTAGTTTCACTCATATAACTATCTGGTTTAGTTCATAGATCCCAGTGATGAATCAAAAAAGAGTGAGATCTATATACTCAATCAACTTCTTTCCTAGCCTAGAAAAAGCAAAGAAAGAGGTAGGAGTGCGTATTCCAACGAATCACACGTAGAGATATTGATAACACACATGGAGTTAACGGTATTGAATAACTTAGTCATTGAGCAGCAGCTCGTAAACCACCTTCAAAGGCATCTTTCTTCTTTGATCCATATCCGGACATAATCAGTCCGATAGGGGCAATACTTGAAATAGCGATCCATAGAGAAACACCTATACTGAGATCGGTTAGTACAAGGTGATAGCCAAAGGGAATTACTGAATAACTCAGTAGAATTGATACGACCGCTACGGATGGGCCGACACTAAATAAACGAATATCTCCTGACGTTCTTTTCAAAGTAGTTTGACCGCGCAAGCTTGAAGAATGCCCAAGGGCCCGGCATATGTTGTATCAGGACCAATTCGTCTCCCTGCAGACTTTTGATATTCAACAACTCCCGTTCAAAAAGAAGAGCAGAAAGTCTGCAAATATAGATCTAGCCACACAATTACTAATACCCCTATTGTTCTTCCCAATACAAGAGTCAAAATAGGTACAAGTAACCATATGAGCCCATAGACCTCTTTTGAGGATTCCGATCTTCAAAAAGAATTGAGAGCTTGTGCTTCTTCAATTATCATTTCAACGATCAACTTCTCCCATAATTCTATCTATACTACCTAGTATTGTCATAATATCAGCCAATTTCATTCTTTTAACTAGCTGAGCAAATTGATGAAACAAGGAAAAACACGAAAAACACTATTATGACTTCCCTTTGGGGCTTCTAATCAAACTCTCACATTGATGGTTTTGACAATGAAAAACTGGGAGAAGGCTTTTGACTAATTCATCGATATTCTCGTTCAATATGATGGATTGGGATCAGCCACTGGTTTCCTCTCTTTCCTATGAAGGTTCTTTTGTTCCAGCAAAGCGTCGGAATTCTCAATTTGCATAAGGTCCCCCCTCCTTCGTCAGCCTGTTGAATAATTTTGTCCATCATTGAGCCAATTCTGACTACATTTCGCCAATTCTGACTAAATAACGCTGTTGAATAATGAATAATTTGGTCCATAAGCTGTCATAATATCAGCCAATTTCATTCTTTTAACTAGCTGAGCAAATTGATGAAACACCTTCTTTTTGCCATTGGACTTCCCAATCGAATGAATCATAACACTCATACCGATCGACTTGACGAAGGTCCCATTGGATTCCGGAAGCTCGTAGCTTTCTTTTAGGAGGGACAATTCTACATATTGATGCCAAATCCTTCCATTATTAAGTCAACAACTCCCGTTCAAAAAGAAGAGCAGAAAGTCTGCAAATATAGATCTAGCCACACAATTACTAATACCCCTATTGTTCTTCCCAATACAAGAGTTCGACTTGAACCATGAAATGATGGAACGCATGATTTACGCTGATACATAGGCCATTTTGACGCGGCAGCAACAGCACTATCAAAGGGGTTCGAACGGAACTTTGCTACTGGTGCTAAGGTTTCCTCATAAGAAAGCCCATACTCGTCGAGTGTACCCCGCCGCCACCAACCTGGCTTTGTATGACGGACCCATCTGCTTTGGTTTTGACTAACCCATCGACATCCTTTGCTTCCCTTCCGGAAGAGGAACGATGGTACTCGCCCTATTCGAATGAATAAGGAGCCCTTGATTTTTGATGAGAGCTTTGAGTGATTTTCGTAGCTTAGTTCTTAGCTTTCCGCTTCCAGACCAGACTACTAGCTTCCATGAGCTAATCCTACTGGCATTATAGACCGTCACTTGCCTGCCTTATTAAGGCTTTCCGCTTTTAGACTGATAGACTGACTGGTACGTCAGACCTTTTCTTGCATGAATATCTGTTGACTAGTGGCATTAAGAAGTTGACTTCTTCCTTGAGCTTAGGAATGGACTATCTGGGAACTGCCTTTCGGCTAATTCCAGGAAGTGTAGCGTCGCTCGGGGGAGCGGCACAAGCGGAACGGTTTCATTGGCTGGGTTCCCCCTTTGGGGCTAGGGGGGACTGTTCGACTCATTTTTGGTTAGTCTTAAAGACTTTCGACGTCCTTCTGTAAGTTCCTCTGTAAGTCAGTTAAGGCAGGTTTAGTGTCCTAATAACTGTTGCTTGGCCCACTAGCGGAGTCAATGACTAGTAAGGAGGACGTCAGGAGAAGACCTTGGCTTTACAACTTTGCTTTTCTTACTAATCCTTCCCTTCTTTATAGGCCTTCCCTAATGCTTCCTTACCTTCTCCTTAGGCGCTTTAAGGCGAGTGCAGAGAAGTCCTCCCCTAAGTTTTTGGGTGGTAGTCTTACTGGATTGGTACCTCATTGAGCTGCGGTAAGTTAAGGTTTGCCTCTCTACGGTTTGCCCTGTAGTTATGGCCCCAAAAGCGCTGCTAGCTAGTCAAGGGTCAGACGGGCGCTTTCTGACTTTGATTTACACCAGGAATCTGCTGGCCCATATCGATAGAAAGCAAGGGGGTAAGGGTAGGCTTCCGCTCAAAAGGGCTCAAGACAAGCGCGATATACGCGCCTTTTACGCGAGAAAGAGAAAAGCACTCGCATTTCATTGCGTTAGGGACAAGAATTGCGTCAGGGACAAGAATTGCGTGTCATGAGCAAAGCCCTACGCTTTGCGAGTGCGTGCTCTATTTTGTGCTTTGCCCAATTATTCGGAAGGGAGGGTCGCGAGCAAAGCTCAACGTCGCGAGCACTCTTGCGAGCGCTTGAACTTAATGCAAAGCATCGCGTGCTGACTTGCGAGCGCTTGAACTTAATGCAAAGCATCGCGTGCTTTTAGTGAGAGAGTGCTTTGACTTAGAGCGTTTCACTTTGTGCAAAGCCCAAATGAGAAATTAGCAAAGCCGGAGCAAAGCTTGCGAGCGCTTTGTGCAAAGCTCTCTTGCCTTATAGTGCGAGTGCTTTGAGTGTGCGAGTGCTTTGACTTGCGATAGAGTGCTTTGTTCTTCCCGCGTATGAGAAATGCCAGCATGAAATGAGTGGGACGTCCCGCCACCTGCTTTTTCCTCTTTCTTTCCGATCCTGTTGGTCAGCAGCCAACGAGCAAGAAGGAGTGACGGCTCGCTCGTTCGGTAGTTGCATGCCAATCGTGTCTTCGGAAAAAACGGAAGGAAATGGGTAAGGTATCGAGAGGTAGAACACAACCAATATGAGGGGTAGGCTGGTCATTTTCCCACCCATCCCAGGACGGCTCGCCTAGTTGCGTGGGTTAGCCAGGGGGCTTGGGGATCAGAATCAGGGAAGAGCCTA